GTTGATCAATTCCATGATGAGTACTGTTTTACCCACCCCAGCCCCCCCGAATAGTCCGATTTTTCCTCCGCGGCGATAAGGGGCTAAAAGATCCACCACTTTAATCCCCGTTTCAAAGATTGAGAATTTGGTATCTAACTGAGTAAAAGCAGGCGCGGATCTATGAATAGGGGATGTTGTGCGAGTATCTACGGGCCCTAAATTATCAACAGGCTCCCCAAGAACGTTGAAAATTCGTCCGAGAGTAGCCCCGCCGACTGGAACACTTAGAGGGGCTCCCGTGTCAATCACCTCCATTCCTCTCATCAGACCGTCTGTAGCACTCATAGCTACAGCTCTAACTCGGTTATTTCCTAATAATTGCTGTACCTCACAAGTCACGTTTATTTGCTGACCGACAGTATCTCGACCCTTAACTACCAAAGCGTTGTAAATATAGGGCATCTTGCCCCGGGGAAAAACTACATCCAGTACCGGACCAATGATTTGAGCAATACGCCCTGGTTTTTTTTCTTCAAGTGTGGAAACCCCAGGACCAGAAGTAGTCGGATTTATTTTCATATTCATAATAATAATAATAAATAATAATTAAGATAATAATAATAAATAATAATTAAGAAAGTGAAATATGTCGAAATTTTGCGAAGATTACCGAATCGAAAATAAATATCCGATAGCAGGTTGGTCGGTTAATTCAATAAGAAATGGGAACTAGCGATTGGTTTCGTTGGCACCAGTATCATCCAACCGAATTCAATTCAACCATTTACTCATTTCCTTCAATGAGTGAATTTTCAAGCTCAACCAAACCCCTTTTCAAAATAAATAGCAAATCAAGTAAAAAGTCGTGAGGAAGTTTTTCGTTTGTCTATTATTATAAACAACCCCTTCCATATTATCTATGGAATTCGAACCTGAATTCGATTCGTGATTCGTCATTTCTATCTTATTGGCTGTTGTTCTTTATTTCAGCATCCTTTATTTCCAGGATATTGATTTCCGCCTATTCTTGTTTTATACCCTTTATTTGATGGATGAATTCTGGCCATTTTCACATCTAGGATTTACATATAAAACATAGATCACTGTCAAGAGTCAATTTGTTCTATTTATATGAAAAAAGGAAGGGGGGTCGCTTAGAAAACCTGCAAAACAAGATTGGGTTGCGCCATACATATGAAAGAATATACAATAATGATGTACTTGGATGTTTTTCTTTGATGAATTAAATACTATGGTTTAATAACAAACCATTCTAATTAGTTGAGTTGATAGTTTTGTGAAAGATTCCCGCGAAAGGGTTTTTCTTCACACCCAATCCATGTCGAGTAGATCTTGTCATTGTGAGAATTCTTAATTCATGAGTTGTAGGGAGGGACTTATGTCACCAAAAACAGAGACTAAAGCAAGTGTTTTTTTCAAAGCGGGTGTTAAAGAGTACAAATTGACTTATTATACTCCTGAATATGAAACCAAAGATACTGATATCTTGGCAGCATTCCGAGTAACCCCTCAACCTGGAGTTCCGCCCGAGGAAGCAGGGGCTGCGGTAGCTGCCGAATCTTCTACTGGTACATGGACAACCGTGTGGACCGATGGACTTACCAGCCTTGATCGTTACAAAGGACGATGCTACAACATCGAGCCTGTTGTCGGAGAGGAAAATCAATATATTGCTTATGTAGCTTACCCTTTAGATCTTTTTGAGGAGGGTTCTGTTACTAACATGTTTACTTCCATTGTAGGTAATGTGTTTGGGTTCAAAGCTCTACGAGCTCTACGCCTAGAGGACTTGCGAATTCCTACTTCTTATATCAAGACTTTCCAGGGCCCGCCCCACGGCATCCAAGTTGAGAGAGATAAATTGAACAAATACGGCCGTCCCCTATTGGGATGTACTATTAAACCCAAATTGGGGTTATCCGCCAAGAACTACGGTAGGGCGGTTTATGAATGTCTCCGCGGTGGACTTGATTTTACCAAGGATGATGAGAACGTGAACTCCCAACCATTTATGCGCTGGAGAGACCGTTTCTTATTTTGTGCCGAAGCCCTTTTTAAAGCGCAGGCCGAAACGGGTGAAATCAAAGGACATTACTTGAATGCTACTGCAGGTACATGCGAAGAAATGATCAAAAGGGCCGTGTTTGCCAGGGAATTGGGGGCTCCCATCGTAATGCATGACTACTTAACGGGGGGATTCACTGCAAATACTAGCTTGGCTCATTATTGCCGAGACAACGGCCTACTTCTTCACATCCATCGCGCAATGCATGCAGTTATTGATAGACAGAAGAATCATGGTATGCACTTTCGTGTCCTAGCTAAAGCGTTGCGTCTGTCTGGTGGAGATCATATTCATGCTGGTACCGTAGTAGGTAAACTGGAGGGGGAACGGGATATCACTTTGGGTTTTGTTGACTTACTACGCGATGATTTTATTGAAAAAGACCGAAGTCGCGGTATTTTTTTCACTCAAGATTGGGTCTCTACGCCAGGTGTTCTGCCCGTGGCTTCGGGTGGTATTCATGTTTGGCATATGCCTGCCTTGACCGAGATCTTTGGGGATGATTCCGTACTACAATTCGGTGGAGGAACTTTAGGACACCCTTGGGGAAATGCACCCGGTGCGGTAGCTAATCGGGTGGCTTTAGAAGCGTGTGTACAGGCTCGGAATGAGGGACGTGATCTTGCTCGTCAGGGTAATGAAATTATTCGTGAAGCTAGCAAATGGAGCCCTGAATTAGCTGCTGCCTGCGAGGTATGGAAGGAGATCAAATTTGAATTCCAAGCAGTGGATACGTTGGATTTATAGTCCAGTAATTCCCGCTCCTTCCCCTAATTACAATTAAACTCGGCCCAATCTTTTACTAAAAGGATTGAGCCGAATAAAGGATAAGGATTCTATCCATTTTGATGGCTATTGACAAATATCCATGTGTTGATTAATATATTGTATTGACAATCTAAAATGACGATCAAAAAATCCTATGCAGTTTTCAAATAGAAAACTGAAATACAAGATCAGAGCTAAGACCAAATTCTATATCGAAGTTTTTTATATTCTAAAAAATCCTATGATCCTTAGAATTGATGGATCATTTTCTATCTTGTAGTTTCAACAAAGCATTCTAGGAAGATATTTGACGATGATGCGAAGAAATTTTCCAAAAATTCTTGACTTCTTTAGATTTGGAAAATAAAATATAGTGCAACGCCTGTTCATAAAAAATGATTTATCTTTTGATTTTAGTTTTTAGTCAATTGTTTAAAATTTACTTACGACTCCATCTACGACAGACAGGAAATGAAATATAGGAAAACGGGGAGTGATCACATCCAATGACTATTCATCTTTATTTCTGTATTTATTTTATAAAGTTTATAAAGGAGAACACGTATGAAAAAATATCGGTTCAATTCAATATTATTTAAAAATTGGCTATTTTGCGGGCATAGGAATAGGATAAGTGAGGCAGTGGACGGTGTTATCCCCACCATTGGAAATACCAATGGGGGGAAATATCCCATTCTAAATAATACAATTAAAAACATTCATGATAGGAATAATCACAATCAAATTTGCATTGATGGTGATCCTTGTTCTGAAATCAAAATCAGTAGTGGTGGTGACAGTGATAGCGGTAAAAGTATAAACGACAATGACATTGATAATGACATTGATAATGATGAGGATGTTTATTCTCTTAATCGCACTTACCTTCATACTGAGGACTATACTGATTATATCGATCAATATAGTGATGAGAATTTAGGCAGTGTTGATAATGATAGTCACATTTGTAATGATGAAATTGCAAATAGTAGTGACAGTGATAGTTTGAATGGATCTCAAGACTTCAAACATTTATGGGTTGTGTGCGACCAGTGTTATATTTCAAATTATAAGAAAGATTTGAAGTCAAAGGTAAATATCTGTGAATATTGCGGTTTCCATTTGAAAATGAATAGTTCAGATAGAATCGAATTTTCGGTTGATTCGGGAACCTGGGAGCCTATGGATGAAGACTTGGTCTCTGTTGACCCCATTGACTTTGACGCGGAAGAGGTGAAAAGGTTGGAAATATCGGAAGGGTTGGAAGAGTTTAAAGAGTTGTTCAAAATGTTGGACGAGATAGAAGAAAAGGAGGGGGCGGAAAAGAAGGAAGCGGCGGAAAAATTGAAAGAGTGGGAAGGGTGGGAAGGGTTGAAAAAGAAGGACAAGAAGGAAGAGGTGAAAAAGGAAGAGGTGAAAGAGTGGAGGAAACAGTGGAACGACTGGGAAGGTTGGGGGATCCAGAAGGAATGGCGTGAGAAACTGTTGAAAGTGTTTGACGAGATAGCAGAAGAGGCAGAGCTGGATGAAGCTTGTGAGAAACTGTTGAAAATGTTGAACGAGATAACAGAAGAGGCAGAGCTGGATGAAGCTTGTGAGGAACTGTTGAAAATGTTGAACGAGACGGCAGAAGAGGAAGGGGCGGAAAACGATGAAGAGGTAGAAGAAGTAGAAGAGGTAGAAGAAGTAGAAGAGGTAGAAGAAGTAGAAGAGGCAGAAGAAGTAGAAGAGGCAGAAGAGGAAGGGGCGGAAAACGATGAAGAGGTAGAAGAAGTAGAAGAGGTAGAAGAAGTAGAAGAGGCAGAAGAAGTAGAAGAGGCAGAAGAAGTAGAAGAGGCAGAAGAAGTAGAAGAGGCAGAAGAGGAAGGGGCGGAAGAGGTAGAAGAGGCGGAAGAACAATCTTATCTAGAGCGTCTAGATTCGCATCAAAGAGAAACAGGCTTAAATGAGGCTGTTCAAACAGGCATAGGCCGAATAAATGGTTTTGCCGTAGCAATGGGTTTTATGGATTTTCAGTTCATAGGGGGTAGTATGGGATCCGTAGTAGGTGAAAAAATCACCCGTTTGATTGAGTATGCTACTAAGAATTCTATGCCTCTTATTATGGTGTGCGCTTCTGGAGGAGCACGCATGCAAGAAGGAACTTTGAGCTTGATGCAAATGGCTAAAATATCTTCTGCTTTAAGGGCTTTTCAATTAAAACGAAAGTCATTCTATGTATCAATCCTTACAACACCTACAACCGGCGGAGTGACAGCCAGTTTTGGTATGTTGGGAGATATCATTATTGCTGAACCCAATGCACACATCGCTTTTGCGGGTCCAAGAATAATTGAACAATTATTGAATGTGATAGTCCCCGAGGGTGTACAAGAGGCTGAGTATTCATTCGAAAAGGGCTTATTGGATTCAATTGTACCACGTAATCCTTTAAAAGGCGTTCTGAGTGAATTATTTCAACTACACGGTTTCTTTTCATGGTCTTTTCGTTGATTGAATTCAATTCAATGAAGTAGAGCACTAATAAAAAAGCGGATTATCATAATTTATTATTTCGTGTAGAAAGATGAATAGGTACACTAAATTTCATTTAGTTCTATATTTATTGCACTTATTCTCTACTTATAATAGATACTTATAATAGATATACTGATCATAAGATCTATTTGTAACAGGTACAAATATGAAATCGAGGTACCCTTTCTATGACAGATCTCAATTTACCCTCTATTTTTGTGCCTTTAGTGGGCCTAGTATTTCCGGCAATTGCAATGGCTTCTTTATTTCTTCATGTCCAAAAAAACAAGATTCTTTAGATCCGATGGCATCAAATCTCAATCTCATCAATTGACTTTAACACTTGAGATTGGATCATAATAAAGATATTTATTAGTAGAATAGGTTACGGTACGGCATGTGGCTCTCTCCGAGCAAAAAAGCGGTTATTGTTATGCATGCGGGTCCCTGATATAGGGACCCGCATGCATAACAATAACCGCTTTTTTAATAGATCCGCGAATATCTGAAATGAAAAGTCAATCTATCTCTACGTATGTAGATAGAGATAGTTGGATCGTCTAAGGGGGGTGTGATTTTTTTATATCTAACCAATTCGATGAATGACTCCTGATGATTTATGGCATCGTGGTGCTAGTTGATGAGAGTGACTTCGGTATCAAAACAAAAAAGTCAAGCCGAATGAATTTGACTCATTCTCTTCTCTGAATTCCAATAGAATAGAACCGGATCTAATATGAACTGGAAATCAGAACGTATATGGATAGAACTTATAACAGAGTCTCGAAAAACAAGTAATTTCTGCTGGGCCTGTATCCTTTTTTTAGGTTCATTGGGATTCTTATTGGTTGGAACTTCTAGTTATCTTGGTAGGAATCTGATATCCTTATTCCCCTCTCAGCAAATTCTTTTTTTTCCCCAAGGGGTTGTGATGTCTTTCTATGGGATCGCCGGTCTGTTTATTAGTTCCTATTTGTGGTGCACAATTTCGTGGAATGTGGGTAGCGGTTATGATCTTTTCGATAGAAAAGAGGGAATAGTGTGTATTTTTCGTTGGGGATTCCCTGGAATAAACCGTCGCATCTTCCTTCGATTCCCTATGAGGGATATCCAGTCGATCAGAATGGAAGTCAAGGGGGGTCTTTATCCTCGTCGTGTCCTTTATATGGAAATCCGAGGCCAGGGGGCCATTCCCTTGACTCGGACTGATGAGAGTTTGACCCCACGAGAATTTGAGCAAAAAGCTGCCGAATTGGCCTATTTCTTGCGCGTACCAATTGAAATATTTTGAAATGAACCAAAGAATGAATGCTTTCTCATTCTCAACACGAGGGAAGGAACTTGGGAATCCGGTTTTCATCTAATCGATAGAATAAGATTCATTGCTTCAAGTGGTTCTTTCGGGCATTCATCCAAAGCAACAAACGAAGATGCAATTGGTTTGCATTTGACCAGTTGAGCTGCCCCTGGGAACAAAATTGGATTTTTTCTTCATTCGAAGGGGACCTTTGTTCTATTTCTATATTTTTTCTAGATCCAAGGCTAACTAAAAAAAAAAAAAAATAAGATGGGCAGAAAAGCTTATTAGATACCACTGACTCCGGTATCTAATAAGTTCTACCTACTATTGGATTTGAACCAATGACTTTCGCCGTATGAAAGCAACACTCTAACCGCTGGGTTAAGTAGGTTATTTATCATCAAATAGAAAAAGCAGGACACATCGGGGATTCTAATTATAGATCGAATATAACTTCTAAGCAATATCAATCCTTGGCAGGAAACGGCTCAGAGAGCTATCATGTGGGATTATGAAATATCCATCTTGACAAGAAATTATCTAGATGTTAAGATATCTATGAAAGGGGGAAAAGGGCTATAGCTCAGTTAGGTAGAGCACCTCGTTTACACGCGCGCCAATGCCTTTTCAGGGGGGTCCATCGTACAATCAATAGAATTGATTTTCTTGAGAAATCGATGTCTTACTCCATAGATTCGAGGGAACAATAGCCTGACAAATATTTTGTTCAGTCCGATTCGGGTACCAATTCAGGTGCCAAATAGAACCCGCCGCCGATTTGATAATTGATAAGGTAAATACCCAGTCCATTCAATGCTAGGCATAATTAATATGAGCATAAGGACCTCAAAAGAACCTCTTTTCGCCCTATGAACTTTAAAGGTGTATGAAGTATCATATTTGACTCTTGGAGCGTAGCGATAGAGACTCGTCGGGTTGATCTAGGCCGGAAGCATACCTACGTCAAGGTCACTCTTCTTTGAAACACTTTGGTATTGCTCCTGAATCAGAATCAAAAAAAAAAATGAATCAGAGCACGTGGAGCCATCTCATTATCTTCCTGTTAAGAAAAAACATGGTGGACTGGCTGATCTTTCTATCAGTTAATGAAAGAGCCCAATGCAAAAAAAATGCATGTTGAGCCTTTAAAACAGTTCGAATCATTTCGACAATCAATAAAATAAAAAGTTCGAACTGTTTTACCGAGAAGGTCTACGGTTCGAGTCCGTATAGCCCTATCTATTTTTGTAGAGTTTTCGTTTCCTAATTAATGCTTGTGGCTGGACGGTTTTTTGGTCCATAGAAATCGAAGCGTTCCCACACGCTCACGGAGATCGATAACTCGGGGGATAGATAAAACCCAACTAAAAAAACAAGAATTTATTCCGATGAATGGATCCAATCGGATCGGTATTTTCAAATTTCGGATAAACAAAACCATTCTTATTCATTAATCTTTGTGTGTGAGTGAATGACTGACTTTTTCCTATTTTCTTGTCCACGATCAAAGATTTAGCGATACGCTTTTGTTTTGGTATACCCAATTCAATTTAGGAAGACAAAATCATAACACGAGCCTGGCTAAAAACTCCAACCCGACCCAACCAAATCAAATCGAATAGTAAGTCATATGGATCTAGTACCTATTCTTTTTTCTGTTTCTGTACAAGATTTCTTTTTTGTATTCCAATCTGCTCCAATTACTCGTCATTCCAATTCTACCGATGCAGATTTTATCTTTCTGTAAGAAGATTGGGGACCGTTTGAACTTGAGTGGGTTAGGAATCCGCCAACTCATTGCTTTTTGGTGGAACAAGAACCCCAATTCATTGTTTCAGAGATAATAAATTGGTCCTAAATGCAGCAACGCTTGCGCTCTCTTCTATTTTTATTTAGACTAAGTTGATCTGTCGAATTGTTCGACGGCGCGCAATCGAATTCCATTCGAAGTTTTTTCTGTAGATCGATTCGGTCAACTATACCACTTCACTATGCCTCGGTGTGTAGGTTTGCTTCAAAAGAAACTTTTTTTGTCACGAAGTCGAACCCGTTCCGTTGCGTTGGTGGGTCTTACTAGATGTTATTACATCAACAAGTATTTTGAGTCATTCCAAATCACGATCTTTCGTCCCAGAAATGGGCCCAAAATGCTCTTTCAAGATTTTGAACTCTAATTAAATAACCTGATTGTTTCGGGGTGTAAAGGCGGGGTAGTACAGGTCCAAAGTCTCTAATTGGGGTATAGGACTTATCTATAAAATAAAGATTCCCCGCGATTCAACGGATTGAATAAAATTTCAGTATAAATTCGGGGCGGGATAAGTCATAAGTATAAGTAAAGAGAATCTAATTTCCCATAATGAGATGGAAATTCCTAGACACTCGACGTCGTCTAACTACTTACTATATTCTAAATTCCTAAGAAAAAAGAGAGAAAAATGGGCCGGGCCTCTTCTTTTCTTTGATTGTAGTGATTCACTATTTCCATTTTCACATAACATTTATGTTTAATATTGCATTGAATTTTTCTTTTATTCATTTTATATTCATTTTATTTATGAATATTCTTTCCATTAGAATATTGAATATATTCTTTCATTCCTTTTTATTTGTATAGAGAATCCAACCCGAAGCAGAGGCAAAGTGAAGTCGAGAAAATTGATTTGATTTGTATAATGATATGCCTACGCCGTATCTAAATAGAATCGAAGTAAGTAAGTAAGTATAGGTGAGATGGCGTTGGATAATCTTGAAAGAAGAGATGGTCCACAGCAAACAAACAAAACTATGCAGCTTGATCAGCCAAAATGGTCGTTTCGGCTAAGCAGCTGTGGATGAATTGATAATTCTAATTAGGATAGACTAATTCGGTATATTCCACATCGATAGGAGCACATCTATGTTTCTGCTTCACGAATATGATATTTTTTGGGCATTTCTAATAATATCAAGTGTCATTCCTATTTTGGCATTTCTCATTTCCGGAGTCTTAGCCCCGGTTAGTGAAGGACCAGAGAAGCTCTCTAGTTATGAGTCAGGTATAGAACCCTTGGGGGATGCCTGGTTACAATTCCGAATCCGTTATTATATGTTTGCTCTGGTTTTTGTTGTTTTTGATGTTGAAACGGTCTTTCTTTATCCATGGGCAATGAGTTTCGATGTATTGGGTCTATCTGTATTTATAGAAGCTTTTATTTTCGTGCTTATCCCAATTGTCGGTTCAGTTTATGCATGGCGAAAGGGGGCATTGGAATGGTCTTAGCTCCTGAATATTCAGACAATCAAAAAGAGGGAAGGGATGACGTTGAGACGGTTATGAATTCTATTGTTGAGTTTCCCTTGCTTGACCGAACAACCCAAAGTTCTGTTATTTTAACTACGTCGAATGATCTTTCGAATTGGTCAAGACTCTCCAGTTTATGGCCGCTTCTCTATGGTACCAGTTGTTGCTTCATTGAGTTTGCTTCGTTAATAGGTTCGCGGTTCGACTTTGATCGTTATGGACTGGTACCAAGATCGAGCCCCAGGCAAGCGGACCTAATTTTAACAGCCGGCACAGTAACAATGAAAATGGCCCCTTCCTTAGTAAGATTATACGAGCAAATGCCTGAACCAAAATATATCATTGCTATGGGAGCTTGTACTATTACAGGAGGGATGTTCAGTATCGATTCTTATAGTACCGTTCGGGGAGTTGATAAACTAATTCCCGTGGATGTTTATTTGCCCGGATGCCCACCTAAACCAGAAGCGGTTATAGATGCTATAACGAAACTGCGTAAGAAAGTCTCTCGAGAAATCTATGAAGATAGAATTAGGTCTCAACAAGAAAATCGGTGCTTTACTACCAACCACAAGTTTCGTGTTGGACGCAGTATTCATACTGGAAATTACGATCTGGGGTTGCTCTATCAACTACCCAATACTTCAGAGAGACCTTCCGAAACATATTTCAAATACAGAAGTTCAGTATCTTCTCACGAATTAGTGAATTAGGCAGGGCAGGGGCTTTTTGCGCAGAATAAGAAAGAGGGGTCAATCTTCATAAAATTCATTGTAAATGTGAAATACCCATAAAAATGTAGGAGAGATCAAAAAGATGCAGGGTCGCTCATCTGCTTGTTTAGTCAAGCATGAACTAGTTCATAGATCTTTAGGCTTCGATTACCAAGGAATAGAGGCTTTAGAAATAAAGCCCGAGGATTGGTATTCCATTGCCGTCATTTTATATGTATATGGTTACAATTATCTACGTTCCCAGTGTGCCTATGATGTAGTGCCGGGCGGGTTGTTAGTTAGTGTCTATCATCTTACGAAAATAGAGTGCGGTGTGGATCAACCCGAAGAGGTATGCATAAAAGTATTTGCCCCGAGGAGGAATCCTCGAGTCCCGTCCGTTTTCTGGATTTGGAAAAGTGCTGATTTTCAAGAACGGGAATCTTATGATATGTTGGGAATCTCTTATGAGAACCACCCACGCCTGAAACGTATCTTGATGCCTGAAAGTTGGATAGGCTGGCCCCTACGTAAGGATTATATTACCCCCAATTTCTATGAAATACAAGATGCTTATTGAACGATAATAAACTTATCTTTACTTCTAAAACTCTAGGTATTCAAAGAGTCTTTTTACGTTCTGTTCTAAATGAAACAGAGTAACCGAACTCTAATTCGTATTATGAACGGGCTAATTTAATAAGGATTAGGGGCTTCATTGATATTCCCCAATTTGGAAGATATCTATTTCGGATGAGTAGAGCCAATAGGATGAATAAAAAAAGAGTTCTGGACCATGAACTTTGTACCGCGCACGTCAGTCACCTAGATGGGCCCTGGAAAGTCGCGTAGAAGGGAGTGAAGAAATAAAACATGAAAGAAAATAGGAAATTCGGAAACGAAAGAAATCGGATTTTCTTTGTACTGTATCTGAAACGAATCCTGTCTATTTCTATCCTTCAACCCCCTCTCTAGACTAGACTTTTGGGTTTTCATCCAACCCAAGCCAACTAACCTCGGATATGTATGAGGTATTAACATTCTTTTTGAGTGGGAAGAGGTACAGTAGAAACAAACAAATCAAATAAAGAAGAGGTAATAGAACTTCATTCTTTTCTTTACCTTACTTAACCTTACTTACCCATATATTCCTTACCTTTTCACATAAATAAAGAGGATATCCATTTCTATATCTAGGTGGAATAAGTATGTATCGCGGTTTAGACGATTAAGAAATATGGATCGGTATCCATATCGATTCATTTGGATGAATCTCCTTTTGATACATTAACCACGTGTCAGGAACCAGATTTGAACTGGTGACACGAGGATTTTCAGTCCTCTGCTCTACCTGCTGAGCTATCCCGACCAGTCTCGATGCATCATCCCGCGAGAGGAAGAGGGCTTGAGTCTATGTCAATGAAATTAAAGAGACTCAAAAAACATTACAAAAGCTCACCTAGGCCCTGGAATTCCAGGGCCCTGAAAAAAGAAGACTTTGTATAAGAGTAATGATATTACTGTGAATGATTCAATAGTGGAGATTCCTTGCCTATTCATTATCTGTTCATTTGTACGCATGTACGTAAATCATATCTATCACAAAACCTGCGATAAGAGAGAAACATTTCTGGTCGGATCCATTTGTGAAAGAGTAGAGTGAATGAGAAACATAACGAATTTGGAAGAACTGACAAAAAAGAGGATAAATAATTAGGGGGGGAAAATGGGCCTTTTTCTTGGGGATAGTGTTGGGGATAGAGGGACTTGAACCCTCACGATTTATAAAGTCGACGGATTTTCCTCTTACTATCAATTTCATTGTTGTCTGTATTGACATGTAGAACGGGACTCTATCTTTATTCTCGTCCGATTCATCGGTTCTTCAAAAGATCTATTAGACTCGGGAATGGATGATTTGATCTCTGAATATTCGATTCTTCCTTCAACTTGGAATCAATTCACAATCCTTCTATTCTGAAATTTTTCAGAAAAAAAAACCGATTCGAGTCGTGATTAATCGTTTGATGTTTCAGTATGTATACGTACGTATACAAGGTCATCCTTTCTGTCGTTTGGATAAAAGGAAAGAATTCCCTTACCGATGCAGTCAACTCTATTTGTTAGAACAGCTTCCATTGAGTCTCTGCACCTATCCTTTTTTTGATTCTCGCTTTCTGAACCTTGTTTTCTGAACACAGGATTTGGCTCAGGATTGCCCATTTTTAATTCCGGGGTTTCTCTGAGTTTGGAAGTTCTCACTTAGTAGGTTTCCATACCAAGGCTCAATCCAATCAAGTCCGTAGCGTCTACCAATTCCGCCATATCCCCGCCGAGATCTCTTTGTGGTTTCCCCCTCCTTCATTTATGTTGGAACCATTGAATTCATCAGAGACTGATTTCTATAGCAAATCCGTGTCTGCTTCTATTTCTTACCCATCTTCTTTCATCTCTGTCGGGGAACCTGGTCCAATCGGAAACGATTCTATCGTTGATGTACCCCCAATTCAATATGGATTGAAATATCCCACATATACATGTCTCTCCCCCTCTCATTTTCCTGCTCGATTTGGAATACTGGAACGGTCGGTTTTCATTCTTATTTTTTTCGTTCTATATCCCCTCTTTCCGAATGAAATCGCGGGAAGATCTCATTATGATCTGGGTGGTATCTTATCCTTTCCCGAGGACCGATCCGCTATAATTCGAATAGAATCTGCTATAACTAATTCTAACTAATAGAGTTAGAATCTATTATTTTCTTTTGCATTTTGAATTCAATTCCAAAAGAAATAAATTAGAAATTAAATCAAAGAAAAGAAATAGAAATTTCTAATACTACTTACTATATTCTATAGTACTATAGAATATAGTATATTCTAGTATATTCTAATAGTAGAATAAGAATTTCTTCCATAAATTCTAAATTTACCTATAATAATAAGAATTCATAGACCGCAAATAATAAGTCACTCTTCCGTTAAGAATTTTCAATATCTTAGCTTATCTATTCTAATTCAATAGAAGCCAAATTCTCTATCTATAGCTTCTCCATCTCTATAAATAGAGATAGGTATTCCGTATCTAGATATTATCTCTCATCCACCCTTAAATAGATATTCAAGATCGAAACTCAGCTATATATCAGCTATATAATAACTCTATATACTAACTATAGTAAGATAACTATATAAGATATACACTAGATATATAGGAAAAGAAGCTTCTTGTGATACTCATTTTCATCAGCCATATTGAATTTCATAGAATTCTAGTCAATTCATATGAATTGACTATTCATAGTTTCTATTATTCATAGTTTCTATTAATAGTTCATAATTATTTATAGTTAATATTTTATGGTTTATATTATAGTAGTTAAGCTACTAGTAGTTTAGTTAATAATTAATTCTTAATATTAAGAATTAATGAATAATAAATGATAGAATCATTAATTCTAGTAAAGGTCAGGTCCCGGTCCCGGCAGTTTACCGAATTCCTATGCACTGTTTCTGCTATGTGAGCCCGCTTAGCTCAGAGGTTAGAGCATCGCATTTGTAATGCGATGGTCATCGGTTCGACTCCGATAGCCGGCTTTCTCTATTTGTCCGATTTTTTCTACGATTGAAAGTGTTTCCTTGATCTCAAGGAATCTTGAAAAGACTCCTATCCTTTTTCTTTTACAAGATCCCCGATCTATTATGCCCGGGAATTTCCGACTATGAATAAAAAACGGCTTGGGGCAGTTAAATCTCTACAGAACAAATCAGGAAAAGGACCTCTAACTTCCTAATGCCTAATATTACATATGTATATACATATATAAAGCAGCCCAGAAATTGATCCAACCCATCTCATTCTTCTTTGTAGTACTTCACTTCAGTAGATTTATCTTCGTTTATCGTTTAGTTCAGCCTGAATCTAGGTTATTCTATGAAATCAAATTTCAAAAAAAGGAGTCTTTATGTCTCGTTACCGAGGACCTCGTTTCAAAAAAATACGTCGTCTGGGGGCTTTACCGGGACTAACTAGTAAAAGGCCTAGACCGGGGGGTTATCTTAGAAGAAAGAAATCGCGTTTCAGAAAAAAATCTCAATATCGTATTCGTCTAGAAGAAAAACAAAAATTGCGTTTTCATTATGGTCTGACAGAGCGACAATTGCTTAGATATGTTCATATCGCTGGAAAAACTAAAGGGTCAACGGGTCAGGTTTTACTACAACTACTTGAGATGCGTTTGGATAACATCCTTTTTCGATTAGGTATGGCTTCGACCATTCCCGGGGCCAGGCAATTAGTTAACCATAGACATATTTTAGTTAATGGTCGTATAGTAGATATCCCCAGTTATCGCTGCAAACCCCAAGATATTATTACTACGAGGGATAAACAAAGATCCCGAGCTCTGATTCAAAATCATATCGATTCATCCCCCCGCAAGAACAAGAAATGGGTAAACCATTTGACCTTTCGCCCATCCCAATATAAAGGATTAGTAAAACAAATAATAGATAGGAAATGGGTCGGTTTGAAAATCAAAGAGTTACGAGTCGTAGAATATTATTCCCGTCAGACCTAAACCTAACTAAAATAACAAAGCTTTGGATAATTTTGTCCTCCCTTTTTTCGCCAAAGTTAAGTAAATAAAGAAGGGGTTTGATCCGGATTTTTCTCCCATTCACGTATCACAAACGGGTCGGTGGTGAGATTTTCATCCCTTTCTACTCTTTATGGTATTGGTATTTTCGTACCCCAGTAATTAGGAAAAATCTCTATCAAATAGGGGTCTTACTCTCGGAATAATGGTATCAATAATTGTCATTTGATTTAATACATTGCGGTTGGTAACCCTGGTGAATTAGATGAAGGTACGGAAAGAGAGGGATTCGAACCCTCGGTAAACAAAAGTCTACATAGCAGTTCCAATGCTACGCCTTGAACCACTCGGCCATCTCTCCTACAGAATCTTAGGATTCTTTCCCAGAAACCGGGCGAATATCGAATCGTTCATATTACTCCAATACAGGTACGACCGGGCAATGAAATTCTCAATAGAAAACTTTTCTTCAAAGCAAAGAAAGGCCTTCCTTCGCTCGAAGGCTCGAGGGATAAAAAAACTTCTTGAGTTCTCAGAATCTGTAAGAAAAATTCTTTTATTCCTCAATCTCGATAAATATAGTAGTAATAAAGGAAGGGTATACTGTTCCATTGGAATGAAATCCAATAGGAATCGGATTCAAATATTTCTTATCTATCCCTGCCCAAAAGGGACAGTTTGAGCGGAAGGTCCACATTTTTTTTGAATGCGTCTGTTTTTATGTGATTTCGTACTGTACAACTCCTTTGTTTGAGGGATCGTTTTCCCTCGAAGGGTAATGAGAAGAATTCTCGAATGGACTGTTAACTATGCCTAGATCTCGAATAAATGGAAATTTTATTGATAAAACCTCTTCAATTATAGCCAATATCTTATTACGAATAATTCCGACAACTTCAGGAGAAAGGGAGGCATTTACCTATTACAGAGATGGTGCGATTTGATTTTTTCTTTATTTACCGATCTCGGTCTTATGAGAAAGAGATATGATTCGGGATACAAAAGAAGATTCTTGAAAAAAAACCTACGCTTGATGAAGGTGAAGTTAGTTTGGAGATAGAACAACTCCTTCTGTCGTGTATCCCCGATTGATGCAGCCTCAGATGCTTCAATTGTTGATTCTAGTATTGAGCGAAAGGTTACGCCTATAGGTTCTGTATTGCAGGTCAATACTACTCCACTAGTACCAATAGGCCGCATCGGGGAAGAAACACTACACCTAGGAATCAACAACACGAAAACTTTGTTATAATTTACCCCCTTTCCTTATCGGGATCGGGACTAACAAGAATGGTTGGGACAACAAACACCCGTCTCGTTCGCACTTTGGATACCCGTATAACCATCGGAGATCGTTGAAGTGACTAATTCCTGGAAAGAAAATAGAGGGCGTTTGAGGACAAAGAAATTGTTGGAGTTACCATCTCCGCCCGGCAACAATACGCTTGGTGCTAAGTTAAGAAAAGACAAACCTCTTGCAGTAAGGCTGGCTAGAGATTTCCTGTAAAAAGACCAGCCCCTTTCAGTTCATAATAAGAGTCTTTCAATCTTTTTTGAGTCCATGGACTATTCTCCCCTTATTACTATGCACAGAAGGGAGGAGCCGTATGAGATGAAAATCTCGCGTACGGTTCTGGAACGGAGATTCTTTGAATAGAATGAACTGAACGACCGTAACGGATGTCGGCTCAATCCGAAGGAAATTATGCGGAAGCTTTACAAAATTATTATGAAGCTACGCGACCAGAAATTGATCCTTATGATCGAAGTTATATACTCTATAACATAGGACTTATCCACACAAGCAACGGAGAACATACGAAGGCTTTGGAATATTATTTCCGGGCACTCGAACGAAACCCATTCTTACCACAAGCTTTTAATAATATGGCCGTGATCTGTCATTACGTGCGACTATCTCCACTATAGAAAGAAGGAAAGAAAGATCAAATCTTCTAGTAAATACTAGAAACAAAACGGGCTTTCTACATATGCATCGTCCAAAGAACGATTTTTATCAGCTGTAGCAAAGAAAGAGACTTCATACGAGCCAAAATAAGAAGAAAAAAGTACAGCCTATAAGATTCTATGGATAAAAGATCTAATTGATAGAGGAAGCACCGTAAAGATCAATTAGCGAGGTTTTGAGGCCGATACAATAAGAACTGCTTATGCTTACTTAATGTCATAAGATAAAAGTTAGGAATCCACTTATGTAATAGAGTCGATCCCCTAAGGTATTGAGCAGCGGTGCGGCATCAGATCCCAAAGACAGTAAGTCCTTTCTTTCTTCTGGAGGAAAGTCCTTTTCAAAGATTCTATATGAATTTCTATATGAAACTGAGATGGTTACCTTTCAGAAAATTCTAACGACAGGGGGAGATACCTATGTTCTTCTGAAGGTGGGAGAAAAGAGAAAACCGATTATTGATCAAAATTCAAGTTTGAAACTCATGTAATTAACCCTTCTGGTTAACCCGAGAAAAAGAGGATCGATTGACATTTTTTGTCAATCATTTAGATATGGTAGATTAAAATGGAACGCCAAAGGAATTGACTGCTGAGCCGTATGAGGTAGGGAAACCCTCAAGTACGGTTCTAAGGGAAGGAATGGACCTTCCTATTCCGACCGGGGAGAACAGGCCATTCGGCAGGGAGATTCTGAAATTGCAGAGGCTTGGTCCGATCAGGCTGCTGAATATTGGAAACAAGCTATAGCGCTTACTCCAGGGAATTATATTGAAGCACATAATTGGTTGAAGATCACAAGGCGGTTCGAATAAGAATACTCTCTTTTTGAATTCATTAGAATATCGGATTCATCAAAAAAAGAGGATCGGTCCTCCGGGAAAAGCCAACCGGGGAATTTCATTATATCCCTTCTAAACTTCGTTTATCTCATCTGGTACCTCATCCTCATAGGGATAAAAGATACGGATACGGTACGGAATACATTCCGTTCATAAAGAAAGCTAATCTAATAAAAGAGAACCTCAAACAACTAAATATATATATTCTAGGGCGTCTCTTATTCATTATTAATGGCTAATGAATGATCCTTTGATTTGGAATAGAGCAACGCATTCCATGTAAGATATGAAGTAGATCGGTCTAGCTATACATTGAGATAGGAGTAGACTGGGTTGGACCAAAAAATCGTTTTTGCGTCACGCCGGAAGGTATTTTAAAGACTTGAAAGGTCCGTTGAGCGCCCCGTAGCCGTGTCATAATAGATCCGAACACTTGCCTCGGTTCAACTTCCATATCATAATTGCTCTAGTAAATAACTAAAGAAAATAAATAGAAGGGGGATAGGAAAGAAGGGAACTCGTCCAAAATATAAATACCCATCTCTCAAAGGTTCACTAATTACTTGACTGTTGGCGGGTCTCTTTGTATGTGTTGTCTGGAAAGAGGAGGACTCAATGATTATTCGTTCGCCAGAACCAGAAGTCAAAATTGTGGTAGATAGGGATCCCATAAAAACTTCTTTCGAGGAATGGGCCAGACCCGGCCATTTCTCAAGAACAATAGCTAAGGGCCCGGATACTACCACTTGGATCTGGAATCTACATGCTGATGCTCACGATTTTGATAGCCATACTAGTGATTTGGAGGAGATCTCTCGAAAAGTATTTAGTGCTCATTTCGGTCAACTATCCATCATCTTTCTTTGGCTGAGCGGTATGTACTTCCACGGCGCCCGTTTTTCCAATTATGAAGCGTGGCTAAGCGATCCTACTCACATTGGACCCAGCGCCCAGGTGGTTTGGCCAATAGTCGGTCAGGAAATATTGAATGGTGATGTGGGCGGGTGTTTCCGAGGAATACAAATAACCTCCGGTTTTTTTCAGATTTGGAGAGCATCTGGAATAACTAATGAATTACAACTCTATTGTACCGCAATCGGTGCGTTGGTCTTTGCGGCGTTAACGCTTTTTGCTGGTTGGTTCCATTATCACAAAGCTGCTCCAAAATTGGCTTGGTTCCAGGATGTAGAATCTATGTTAAATCACCACTTAGCGGGGTTACTAGGACTTGGGTCTCTTTCTTGGGCAGGACACCAAGTCCATGTATCTTTACCGATTAACCAATTTTTAGACGCTGGAGTGGATCCTAAAGAGATACCACTACCTCATGAATTTATATTGAATCGGGATCTTTTGGCCCAACTTTATCCCAGTTTTGCCGAGGGATCAACCCCATTTTTCACCTTGAATTGGTCAAAATACGCGGAATTTCTCAGCTTCCGTGGAGGATTAAATCCAGTAACAGGGGGCCTATGGCTTACCGATATTGCACATCATCATTTAGCTATTGCAATTCTTTTCCTGATAGCAGGTCACATGTATAGGACCAACTGGGGCATTGGTCATGGCCTGAAAGAGATTTTAGAGGCTCATAAAGGACCATTTACAGGCCAGGGGCATAAAGGACTCTATGAGATCCTAACAACGTCATGGCACGCCCAATTATCTCTTAACCTAGCTATGTTAGGCTCTTCAACCATCGTTGTAGCTCACCATATGTATTCCATGCCCCCTTATCCATACCTAGCTATTGACTATGGTACACAACTTTCGTTGTTCACACATCACATGTGGATCGGTGGATTTCTCATAGTTGGTGCTGCTGCGCATGCAGCCATTTTTATGGTAAGAGACTATGATCCAACTACTCGATACAACGATCTATTAGATCGTGTCCTTAGGCATCGGGATGCAATCATATCACACCTCAACTGGGTATGTATA